CAAAAAAAAAGAAATGGTTAATGATACAATCAACCAATGAATTATTACTTAATTTTATCATTAAGTTTGATCATTAAGATCTATTGGGTCGGAGTAACTAAAAACTAATGATAATATTACTGAATCGTCAGAACTACTTCGATATCTCATTTTTTGTTTCTACCCATGATGAAGTTTTTGTAAATCCATATACATACGGCTATAGTTATTGCATTTCTTTCTTTCCAACCATTCTTTCATTCCATCCTTCGTTCTTTACTCTTCTATATCCTTGAGTTCATCTGTTTTTTCATCCAATACACAATCACAAATGAAACAGAAGAAAGGACTTGACTTATCTTGTAATCCATCTAATCTAAATGCAGTAAACTGCAATCAAATCAATATATGCAATCATCAATATATGCAATGGATATCAATATGATCGATATCAACGATATCAATATATCAATATAACGATATCAATATGTATATCAATACATATATATATATATATTTTTATTTATTTTGCTATATATATTGCTATCTATATATATTGCTATCTATATATATTGCTATATATATATTACATATATATAGCATATAGTTAGATATATATATAGTTAGTTAGTATATAGGTAAGGCATAAGGACTTCTATTTATATATAGATAGGACTATATAACTAGTGAATATCTAATATTACATATACATATTACATATACATTTCTTTCTTCCATAACGTAAACTGGCCACATTTTATATTGAATCGGATTATAGAATCATTCCTCGAAACCCACACAAAAAGTGGCTGGACTTATAGACATTACATACATCTAGTGTGACCTCCCCAACCCATCTTTTTTTTTTTTACAATTCCGTAATATCGTTCATCTTCTCTCCTACGACTCTAGGTCATATATTCATACGTATTTATATCTATTATGTTCTCCAACCAAGCAGATTATCTTGAACCATGCATGAATTGGGATAAGCTAAAAAAAAAGACTATTTCGAAAACTAGTCAATGATGACCCTCCATGGATTCGCCTATATAAGCCGCGGCTAACGTTGCAAAAATAAGAGCTTGAATACCACTTGTAAATAATCCAAGAAACATGACAGGTATAGGAACTACTGAAGGGACTAAAGAAACAAGAACAACAACTACTAATTCATCAGCCAATATATTCCCGAAAAGTCGAAAACTAAGAGATAAGGGTTTTGTGAAATCTTCTAGGATGTTAATTGGTAAAAGTATTGGAGTTGGTTTGATGTATTTCTCGAAATAACCCAACCCTTTTTTGGTAAGACCTGCATAAAAATATGCCACTGACGTGGGTAAAGCTAAAGCAACAGTAGTATTTATATCATTCGTGGGCGCAGCTAACTCCCCATGAGGTAACTGTATGATTTTCCAAGGTAAAAGGGCACCTGACCAATTAGAAACAAAAATAAATAGGAACATAGTTCCAATAAAGGGAACCCAAGGTCCATATTCTTCTCCAATCTGGGTTTTGCTCAAGTCTCGAATAAATTCAAGGACATATTCAAAGAAATTCTGACCGTCGGTCGGAATGGTTTGTGGATTCCGAACAGCTATGATGGCTGAACCTAACAAGATAGCAATTACGACCCAAGAAGTGATAAGTACTTGGGCATGGATTTGTAAACCTCCTATTTGCCAATAGAAATGTTGGCCTACTTCTACACCCGATATATCGTATAACCCCTTGAGTGTTTTAATGTAACATGGTATAACATTCATATTGTCCTCTGATAGAAATTGAACTTCAAAAAAGGAATTAGTTTGATTCAACCATTTCTTTCTCAACTCACCAACTTGAATCATTAATCATATATTTAGGATACCAAGAAATCACATAACATCATAATATATATCAATATCCCCAGTTCTTTTTTTTATCTATTTTAAAAAATTCAAAAAAAAAGTAACCGATCCAATAAATCTATGGAGTTGCCCAATAATTAACATTAACTAATTTTATTATTCTTAATCATAATCAACGATTTCTTATATAGCTAGAACGACCTTCACAAATTGCGGATACTAATTTGTTAAGAATCAATCGAATTGAAGCTATAGCGTCATCGTTGGCTGGAATCGAAATATCTGCAAGATCTGGGTCACAATTTGTATCGATTAAACAAATCGTTGGAATCCCCAAAATGGCACATTCTCGAAGAGCCGTATATTCTTCTTGCTGATCAACGATGATCACAATATCAGGCAATCCCGTCATATATTTGATCCCACCGAGATATGTTTGCAAGGTAGATAATTTTCTCTTCAACATTGCTGCATCTCTTTTGGGGAGACGGTCGAGTTTCCCCATCTTTTCTTCTGCTCTTAAGTCCCTGAACTTATAAAGTCTCGTTTCCGTAGTGGACCAATTCGTTAACATACCACCGAGCCATTTTTGATTAATAAAATGAGACCGAGCCCTTATTGCAGCTGATGCTACTGAATCCGATGCTTTATTTTTGGTACCGACGATTAAGAAGTTTTTTCCCCTACTTGCTGCATCAAAAACTAAATCACAGGCTTCTGATAAAAAACGAGCAGTTCTAGCGAGATTTGTAATATGAATACCTTTACGCTTTGCAGAAATGTAAGGGGCCATTCTAGGATTCCATTTCTTAGTACCATGACCAAAATGAACTCCTGCTTCCATCATCTCTTCCAAATTGATGTTCCAATATCTTCTTGTCATTTTTTCCCACACTTCCTTTTTTTTTGTTTTTTCTTTTTCGTATTATTAACAAAGAGACGAGGTACCTTGAAATAAATAATTGTTCCGATGGAACCTTCTACCGGGGATTGACCATTGATACACGGCACAAACCATAAATTTTTTTAATTACTTATTTTATTTATTACCAAATCAATAATCAGACCAGTATAGTTAAAAGATAGTTAAAGTGAAAATGAATCCGCTCTTAGGAATCATTAAATCGCATAAATGATTGTTCTGATGTCTCATGTAAATTTGTCTCATGGAAATTGTTTGTCGCGTAAGAACAAAATAATTCTCTATGGTGTAACAAAATATCTCTCATTTCCAACTCGAATAGATTTTTTCTTTTGATTTCCAAATAAATGTTTTTGTCTTGCCTTGAACGGTGCACAAATTTTTGGAATCCGGTACCAACAGGTATAATCCCCCCCAGAACAACGTTCTCTTTCAGGCCTTTCAACCAATCAATACGACCTCGTAGAGCAGCTTTTGCTAAAACTCGAGCGGTTTCTTGAAAACTTGCTTCGGATATGAAACTTTGAGTATTCAGAGACGCTCTTGTTATTCCCAATGAGATTGCCCGATAACAGATCGATTCGTCCAAAGCGCGCCCTGCTCGTTCCGCTCGCAACAATCCGATTAATTCTCCAGGCGAAAAAACATTAGACATTCCATCTTCTGAAACCAACACTTTTGATGTTACTTGACGTACAATAATCTCTATATGTCTATTATGGATCTGTACCCCCTGGGATCGATAAACCTTTTGGATCTTATTAACCAAAGAGATACGACTTTGGGCTATGGTTAGCTCAGCTCCAATCAAAAACCCCCAGGGGATCCCAAGAATTCTTGGTATACGCTCGTTCCAACCTTCAACTCTCCTTTCGAGGTTCATCGATATTGAATCAATCGAACGCACTTCTAAGATTTGTTCTACTTTTGGAAGACCTTGCGTTATGTCACCAGATCTCGATTTTTCATATATAAATGTAACTAATGTATCTCCTTCGTAAAGGATTTTCCCATAATGACCATGAACAGTTGCTCCAGGAGTAGCCAAATAAGACTTAGCCGATCTTATAACTAAAAAGTCGACATTAACAATTAAAATTTGACCAGATTTTTTTACGTGTGGTTCGTATTTAAATAGACATACATTTTCACAAATAAATTGTCCAAGGCTAATTTTGATCGATGTCTCTTCACAATAATCATGATGGAGAAAGCACCAATTCAAATGGAATGGGTTCAAAATGATGTTACTGCATAGATCGGGATTATAAATCCTTCTATTTTCATCTATTAAACAGTATTTAAGTACTTGAAGTACTTGGAAAATCTGTTTCAAATTGTCAAGTAGCAAATATTTCTTTAACACGATCTGATTATGAGTTATTAAATGGTAAGATGAATAAAAATTCGATATTTTAGGTACAATAGCGCCTAAGGGACCTAAATAATCCCTAATTGGAATTAGGGGATCCGATTCTTTTGTCACATTGTTATATTTCGAACTATTGAATGGACCAATTCGAGAACAATTGGATGATGACAAAATTAGCAAAGATTGGCATTCCTTATTTCGATTCAACAACATACCAATAGTTCCTTGATGTTGGCTAAGTGATTGAATCTTCGCCTTGGAATAAAAAGGATTGATATTGGTGCAATCTAATCCATTATCGGGAATCAATCCGGAACTTGCCCTATCATACCTTTTTCCGGTATACGAAATAGTGGACTTGACTAACTCAATTCTTATGAAATCGCGAATTAGATCATTTGCCCTTACCTCAACAAAGGAAGCATGAACCTCTTCTATAGAACCATTTTGTTCTTGGTCCCAATTCAATACTAAGCAAGTCCGAACTAATTGAATACTTGTGTGATAAATTCCTCGAATTGACTTGCCATTTCCATAAAGGATATAATTGACAACTCTAAATTGGACATTATCCTTTTCCTGCAAGATATCACGAGGGAAAAGTGTTGCTAAATTTATCCCATCGGATATTTCATATGTGACTACGGGTCGAACCAAAACAAAATACTTTTTCTTGGTAGGTGTGATCCGTTGAACATAGATCCAATTTTTCCATTTTTTTGATTCTTTAGAATTTTTTTTTTCCGTTTCTGGTGGTATAAAAATGCCGCTGTGCCTGGATATCTTATCTGTCTCTCCAGGAAAATGAATATCTCCAGAAAAGATTTTAAGTTCAATATATTTTTTTTTTCTCTCCACTCGGACTAATCCGCCTACT